CGTTATTTTCCTCGGTTTTTTTACATTTAATTTAATTACAAATTACATATAATAAAAAAAAAATGACATAAGGTGCTAGCTTACTTTAAGCGCTTGCGCTAAGGATCTAATCAGAGTCAACCTTGGATTTGAAAAAAAACCTTTCCCTTATTAGCCGGAGTACAAGTGTACTCCTTGGCGGATTAAGCCAAAAAACATTTTTTTTTTCGAAAAGTCTCAACGTCCTCGTTTTTAGTCGCTCTGCGAGACGTCCAGTAGTCTCTGACTTGGTCTTCGAATCGTAAGTTTCAGCCCGTTCCCAGCTTGCCTCGCTCTCGGGTTGGCCCTTCTACTTGACTAAGTAGTATTCCATTCGCGCAGTGGGTGTATGGGCTAGCGCATGGTGCAGTCAGCTATGATATACTCAACTTCTTCTTTAGTGGGTTCACCTACAACATCTGGTGGTGCCCTCGCGGGCACGTTCCTCTCTGGGTCGGTCTGGTCTAATCGAAGTCAACTGACTCACATGGAATACGGGGTGAGTTTTCACCGAGCTGATCGCTTGAGTCTATAGGCTACCTTCCCTATCCGCTTCTCTACAAGGTCTACTTTCTTCTTCCGGGCCAAGCCTTTAGGTTGTTTAAGTAAGTTGGGCTAGGTTTGGTTGATCTTTTGGAGAAAACTCCAAGAAGAAGAAGGGTCTAAGCTCCCTTCATACGCCTTGCTGCTTTATCTAAGTGAGTTTGGGCTAAGTCGTTGCGATCCTGCCACCTCTTGGCAAAGTAGGCTGATGGGCAAGCCCCCTCTTTTCGCAATGGTGTGGGGCGTCAGAGGCTGTTGCCTCGTGGCCAACTCGAAGGGGCTGAAGTTCGACGCAGAGCTTTTTGGTTGTTAAGTTATAGCAGCACTGAGCAACATCCAACAGCTTCAGTCCTTCTGGTTTGCACTAAAGTGCCTTAAGTAGCCCTCGAGGAGTCCGTTTATTCTCTCCGTCTGAGTTAGTTTTTTCAAAGATATACCGACCATAGCTATCTTACTATCAGATACCGACAGTCGTCTTCTAACATTACCGACCTTTAAATAAAGGGTTTTCATCAATTTCACATAACATAAAAAAGCTCTTTTCATCATCAGAAACAACTTGATTTCCGCCCTCTTGCATTGCATTACCATAACGAAAAGAAAAATGAATTCAAAAAAGAGAGATTGCTCTTGTAATTAGGAATTAACCTTTCTCGGTGGAGGAAGGAATAGCGATAGATTCCTATGGAGCATCCAGGAACAAGAAGATTCAATCGGACGACGAATTCTTACGTGGTCCAAGGAAATCAAAGATCCGCTTCCACGATTTCATCTATATCCAATCTTAATATCAGAATAGCTTATATAGTCATGATTCAATTCAGGTGCACTGACTTTTGATTTCTTTCTCATTTTTCGGATCTGATTGGAACAATGGAGAAGTAGGAAGACTTTGGCGGCGATTTCTAATGGTATCTAGAATATCTATGTCCCAGGACATCAAATTTGAATAATGAAACATGAGGAAGAGTATACCCTGTAGTGAACATAGCAGTTCCCCTAATCGACTACTTATCATCATAATGAACATTCCACTTAAAAACTAAAAAAAACTACTCGCCAGGCGGTTACCTTTTTTTCATATCTATATCCTTTTCTGAAAAATGAAGACTAAGACAGGAGTTTCGTGGAAAATTTTCGGATTTGAACCGATGACTTACGCCTATTTCTTAGGGCGTGAGCGTGACTCTACCGCTTAGTTAAAAAAAAAGGGCCTATTTTTGATTCAATTCATGAATTAGCCCACTAGAGTTCACTGCATTTAATAATATATATTATCTATTATATATAAATAATAATAAATAGTATAATCATTCGTGTCTCTGTTCACGGCGAAACTATATAGTTCGAATGAAATCCAATGAGATAAAAAATATATACGAATTTATAGGCTGTACGCCTAATTTTTCTGGGATTGTAGTTCAATCGGTCAGAGCACCGCCCTGTCAAGGCGGAAGCTGCGGGTTCGAGCCCCGTCAGTCCCGACCTAGGATCCGATGAATCGATCAATTCATCTCTCCATTTTCTGTGAAGAGGGGAGAAAAAGAGTTGAATAAAATTCGGATCCTTCTTTCGTTTCGCATTTCTCATCGGACAAATCAAGTCAAGGAATAAAAATGACAATAAATAGTACCGATTGGTGGGGGAGAGACATATGTAGGTTGGTACAATCAGGGGTATCACCATATTCAGGATTCAAAGAGATACCGTACTGGTCTGGCTTTTTTCGATTGTTCCTGATCTTCCAAATAGAGTTGAAATTCCCGGTTTTCAAAAAATGAAATTTTACGATATACCATCAGCACCAAGCAAAGAAGCCTGAGACTGCGAAGAGTTCCCAAAGCAATCGGTGGAAGAGAGTTTTTCTTAGCTCCCGATACGCCGAATGCTGAATCCTTAACAGGTGACGATGACCATTGCGGTAGCCACCGAAGTCCAATATTTATAAGGCATCTTAAGAGCCCGGGGGACATACCTTTCAACCACATACCTGTATGAGATCATTAAATAGATCTTCAGGGACAGCAGAGGACGGTCTCTGGATTGATTAACCCTTGTTGGCAGTTTGTCACCAAATTAGATAGATCAACTTGCCGCTCCGTAAGATTCAAAAACCGGCAAGGGTTGAAGAATATCCTGAGCTCTTCAAGCGTATCCTCTAACATTATCAGATTTCAATTGCGAAGTAATTCTACTAGCCTTCGAAAAAGGTAAAAATAATCGAGCTCCGTGTTTGATCCCCCAGAAGCGGAAGCTGAATCAGTTGCAGGACCTATTTCCCGATGAAAACGATTTCCAATTCTCGATTGGGAAAGTCAAAAGCGTTTCGACATCAAAATCTAAAAGAATGCAAAGCATTCCAAGCCCCAGAGTTTGACACCATTCCCAGCAGCAGTTATTCTTTTCTTGAGACGTGTTTTAGGGAGTTGAACGAACGAGGTGTAGCGCAGTCTGGTCAGTGCATCTGTTTTGGGTACAATCGAATTGAGGTACGCACTACCGTTGACAAGTCTCCTCTCTCTGATGCAACAGAATATCGTAGCATTGTTGGCGCCTTTCAGTACCTCACTCTCACCAGACCCGACATCTGCTATGCTGTCAATCAAGTTTGTCAGTTCATGCACGCTCTCACCACCGTACATCTCCAGGCTGTAAAACGCATCTTACGGTATCTAAAGGGTTCTCTTGGCCTTGGCCTAACCATCACTCCGGCACTGTCACTGGCTCGCCTCCACTAGAGAACTATCCAGTCTGGCCTGCATGAGAAAGAAGCTCGACTGGAACAAAACTCTAACTTCCACTGCCACTTTAGATGGAATAGAACTCCACTCCAACGAAAGTCCATTCAAGTAAACGAGCTGGAAGGCAACTACTCCTGAGGGGTGGGCTTCCTACCTGAACACTTTTTCTGCTTCGAAAAGCTCAGCTTAGGCAAAAGCAACTCTCTTACCTGACTCATATCCTTTAAACTCAACCCTTTTTCACGAGCAGAGCAGCTCAATTGAAAAGGTTAGGCGCGATAGCCACTCGGCAAGAAGGAGATGAGCCATATGTGGACCAGATGGAGGGAAGGGGTCAAGTACAAGGAGGGAGGATTGCTTCTCTCACCCGTACGTAGGCGAAAGGGAAGGCATCCGAAGAGCAAAAGTCCCAAACCAAAGAACGAGTTCAGCCACTTCCGTCAGATACGAGATTGAAAGATATGGGTTTGTCCCAGCCGTTAGAGCGTTAAGCCACTCATTCTCTTAGGTCGTCTCAAAGCGCTTAGTCTTGGGTCAACGAGCTTAGTTCAGGGGTTTGATCAATAGCATTGATTCTTTCTTTCCCTCTACCCGACCTGCCCTGTCATGTCAGTATAGAAGTGTCATAGAGATGACTACTGATAGTTGAAGAAGGGGATCCGAGTCTGAACCTTCATCTTCTGACGCCAACTCCAAGCATTAGTCGATTAGCAGGGTTTCAGCGCTGAGTTGACAAACTAAAGGTCCGGGTCTCCGAGCTTAGCCGCTAGGCGAAGGGTAGACGGAAGAAGGTCTCCGAAAGCCCTCTTTCCAGCTTCGAGAAGAACGGGCACTCAAACCTATCTTTCATCAACCAAGAAAGCAAGAAGAGCGGCTTCAAGCCCAATCGAACATCAATCACTTCACGGACGCTATTGATTGAGTAGCCAACCCCGAAACGCAAGAAGAAAGGGGAGCGGAAAGACACCGATTCCGACTCTAATCTCAGGCTTCATTGGTAAGGTAAGGAAGCTCCGCAGCTCCAACATCGAATCGGGCAATTCCTCTTCAAGCCCTTGTGACATCAACAAACAAAGCGAGTTTTTTTCGAACAGCTGCTTTTTCGGAGATGACTTCTGTCAATAGGCAAGTAGCGCCCAATCGAGCGAGAGAAGATAGGGATTTCTCCCAGCACTCGAAGGCCAAGATCAGAGGATGTGAATTGGCTTGGTCTCGTGATCTCATCTACGCAAATGTTCAGATCTGTCTTTCTTTGAAGGCCGGTCCCAAGGCAATGAAAGGGATGGGGCAGTCACCAACCCCAAAGAAAAAGAAAGAGGATACGAGTGAACCCGCTTGCCTATCTAGAAAGCGCTGAGTTGACGAGGTGAAAGAGTGCAGACTATGACAGTTCAGGCCGGTGGAAGCCAATGAAAGGGAGAAGCGTTCAACCACGTCAGCAGAAGCCGAGTATAACATCGCCCTTACTTTATTTATGGTCGAGCGACTTTCTTCCTTTCGTTATCACTCGATCCCCCTAGCTTCCCTCCAACCAGTCTCGCTTAATTAGATCGATCCTACCTTTTGAAAGGGGATTCTAACTTCTATTTGAATCGAGATATAGTTAGTGGTGAAGTTCTCATAGCATGGGAACAGCCCTGCCTCTCCCTTATGAAAGAAGCCTTACCGTCAGTCTTTGCTCTCTTATAAACGAGATTTTAATATTCTAACGGAGTCGGTTAACTTTCATTAGAGTAACTAAGTACCGAAACCCATCAAAAGAGCTACCTTCGCTACGCCTCTCTACTTGTCACTCTTCCTTCCTCTTGCTTCTACAACGTCGCCGCTACGCCTACCGTAATCCGTAACCTGTCGGTCTTCATTCCTTCTAACCCTTGAGCTTCATAAACTACATATCAGTTGAGAAACTGCCCACCTAGGACTTAGAGGCGAGCTTCCGGCTTCACTCTACCTGTCTAAAGAGCGCCTGAAAACTCTAACTTAGAAATGGAGCTACCCTTACCTTAGTCCCGTCAACCTATCTAAAGAGCTGTCTTACGTTATTAGCCTCAACTTATCCTAAACGCCCTTCGCGCATTCACTCGAGTCACATGCAACCAGGCTTTCAAACCTTTCCTCTCTCCTTAGAAAGTAAGCTACTTCCTACCTCGAGTCCCTTCACGAAGCGGACAGGCACTCACTTACTTATAAGCAGAGTTCGAAATGACTCTTTCAGACCCTTGAGTACTTATTCCTACGTGACCTACGATCTTGACTTTCTATTGGTTCAGTATTTAGTTCAGTTCTTGGTTCCTACACATGCTTAGTTTGTAGGACAACCGTAACATGAATGGATGGAGTGATTGCCCTAATATCAGATTTGGGACATGCCCAGAAGAGGATTGATGTCTCGAATGCTGCTATTGAATGCGCTCTTTGCAATATCCGTTCTTTGCGTAACCGCTGTTCGAGTAAGCGCTGCTAGTCTTAGCAAGTCTGGGACTTAAGGAATCGAAGCGGGCACTGCCATAGAAGTCCTTCACTGCTACCTTGACACCTTCTCCTCATCTCTGTTTGCTGTCACTCTGTCCTTATCTATGTGATTTGGAAACCAAGAACAGTAGGGATTGTTTCGCCTGCTTGACTAGCTCAAAAGGAGGCAGCTGGAGTGTGTAGATGGGCTTTGAATAAGAGTTAGGTGAACTATTTCCAATAATGCCAACGATGGATGATATTATGGACTGCCTGTCGGGAGCGTGTTACTTTTCAAAGCTTACCTTATTATAATTATAAAAGAGGAAAGGGCTTTTTTATAGAGAGAGTCCAGGGGGTTTTCTGGGGCTTTGAAGCAGGGCCACAGATATTGACAAACTTTCGGAGACGGGATGGAAACACTTTCGTGAGAAGAGATGAGAGGCTTGATACGGATACAGCTGCTTATCACCCACCTTAGAATCAACCAGTTCAGTTCGACTATACCCGCCTTAATTCCCCCATTCAGGACAGATGGAACCAGGTTATGGATCTGTTCAAGTTGGTCGATCAATCCCTCCTTTGTTTCCCCCTGCCTCCGGACACCTTAGAATCCATTTGAGCGGTCAATTCGAGGCAATAAAGAGGGCTAAGCCGATGTCTTTATCTGGGGAAGGCGATAGGCGGATGGAAGCAAGAAAACGGCTGTCTTGGCTGGCTAGCTCGTGCAATCAAAAAAAAAAAAGTGCTTCGCCTTAGCCTTAGTAAGCTAGCTTTCTAAGCCCGGGTAGGACGTGGATCAATCATGACGAGAATGCACTTTTCCGTAATGTAATAGAAGAAGAACAGTCCCTTCTCGACCAGACGAAGGAAATATGAATTCCATATTCCATTCAGGCTTGGCTTGACCCTCCTGAAGGCGCAAAGTTCATCATTCAGTCTGGTGGGCAGATTTTGATGACTTGGATGCTGGGGAGATCTGGATAGAGTCTCGCTCATAGATAGAGGAAGAGAATAGTACGCGCGCTACGGCTTAGGCAGTTGATCGGATCAGAGATCCCTTCGGGCAATCAACCGCACATCAAATTCCGATCAAGAACTTGGAGGTATGGCTGAGTGGCTTAAGGCATTGGTTTGCTAAATCGACATACAATCTTCTTGTATCATGGGTTCGAATCCCATTTCCTCCGGCACTGAAGTGGAACGGGCGGGCGAAATTACGTGAGAGAAAGAACCTCTTGGTGGAGTCCCCCGAATAGCACTACTTAGTGACTAGGCGCAGAGAGCCCGTTGCGCGTTGTTTTTGTTTGACCGGCCTATCTTCTTTCCATAAGCAAGCTACCTCCGGCCGTCCAGGGACTGGACGTCTCTCGGTTCTTGAGCATGTTGGGAGATTAGGCGGCAGTTGAAAGAGCTGCGCGAAAGCTTGACTAGTAAGCGAAAAAAGCCCTTTCTTATTAGTTTAGTAAAGGGCTTTTCCCTTACTAGTCAAGTGGTAAGGTAGGGCGCTCATAGATGAAGAAAAGAGACTTTAGGAAAGTGGTTCAGGTAGCTCAGCTGGTTAGAGCAAAGGACTGAAAATCCTTGTGTCAGTGGTTCGAATCCACTTCTAAGCAGGCGAAGGGTCCAAAGGACGCGTAGCCGGGAGCGAGACGGATTTGGAAATTAAAGTGAAAGAGGAAGCCAAAAAATGGAGCGTTCCTGCACTATACGGCTTTTTGGCGTCGCCCTGTCTTGCTGGAGGCAGATTTTTTTAAAAAAGCGGTTGATTACTCGGATTGGTTCTCGCGTCCCTTTGAAAAAAAGGATGGGCGAGTTCGGTTCGAGTGTTCATCGATCGGGTGGATCTATATGCGGAGGGGAGGTGAGACGAGGTGTAGCGCAGTCTGGTCAGCGCATCTGTTTTGGGTACAGAGGGCCATAGGTTCGAATCCTGTCACCTTGATGTGAGGACGTAGTCAGCCGCGGAAAAGAAAACTCTTGCGTAGCTTTCATACCCCTTTTCTAGGTCAGCTTCTTGAACCACTGGTAATTCATCCAAGTTCTCTGCCCTAAAGGCAAGCACAATAGCTTTCCTCAGTCAATTAAAGCAGTTGGAAAGTGGTCAAGCAATAGCTGCATTTAGTAATCGGTTCAGCAATGGGGCAGGGCTAATCGGTCAATTCTCGGTTGATAGAAGGATGTTTTCCTAACCGGAACCTGTGCTGGTGTCATAGAAGTAAGCGCTCTTGTCAGAAAAAGCGCAATAGCCATCAATCCCTGACCAAGCTAGTGTAGCCTAAAGAAGCAAGCCTACACTGGGAAGGGACTCTTCTATTATGACACTATCAGAAGGCTCCTATTCGATCGGGGTCGAGTTGAGATCCCGTGCTCGAAGTCAGATCCGTACTTTTTCCTATTTACCCCCTCGGGGAAATATAGTTGTGAACTTAAAGACTCAACGCATACAGAGATACGGATTGTGCTGGAAATACTGAATCCTAATCGTGACACCCAACCAACAGAGAATCTCGGATCGATTGAGAAAGCGAAACCCAACTGAGGTTGCTGCGATTAAGAGCGAGTATCCATCATAAAACGTACCAATTCCAATCCTGTCTTTCTTCTTCTATAGAATCTATTTAAATTCAATTGGGTCGTATTTCGCACGAGCGGCAGGCGAAAAGCGTAGAGGCGATCCGGACATAGCCATTGAGTTAATGAGGATATTTATATATTGGGATCGATCCCAGCTCTTAATCTTAAATAGAAATCCCTTTAGTGAAGTCACCCGATGGAGAAGCTCTTTCAAAAGGCTCTTTTTTCCCGCCTCCGGAGCTATTGAATCTGCTCTCTCTTATTCACGAACAAGCAGTACCACAGAGCGGTAAAAGGAAGGGAAAGTTTTCTTCTACTCTTTTTCAAATGGTTTCCATGGTTCGACTTTCATCGAGATTGGCGCAGAAAGAGCACTCATTCAAGGTGAAGGACTTGAGAGAGAGGAATCCTCTCCTTATATTTAAGAAATATCCGCAGTTGGAGGAAGGGCTACTAGCAGCTTATTCTTCGTCTTTGCCTCGGGCAACCTTAAGCCGAGATCAATTAATTACTTATATAAGAAGAAAGAGGATCAAAGCCAATTCAACTTCTTCAATAGAAGCAATCGCAGCTCCTAGTGCTCACAGACTAGCAGCCCTTATTCGTCCAAGACCGGTTCGTGACTCATAGAAAACAAAACTAGAATCAGAAGGAAAGCCTCATCCCTGGGGTACTTGACTAGATATTGAACTGATAGTTATGAAAAGCATCTCTACTATCTGGCTATTGGCTATCTCAAAACAAAAGAGAAGAGTGATAAGAATGAAAAGATCTCCTCGCTTCCCTTTCGCCCCGGGTCTGGGATCGCTTCCATCTCTCTTTTCTCCAACAGCTAAATACTTGAGGATGGCACTGGAACTTCGGCTACTTTAGCCACAAAAACGGATTTCACTCATCTTAGCCGGAATGTGCCCGTGCCCTCAATCTCTTTCTGAGACAGGGCTGAGCGCTCTAGAAGCGAAAAAATTACCCTCGCAGGGTTGATTAAACTCTTATGTTAGAACGTGTCTTTCCCTCCATCAGGAGCGGGGAAGTTTTATCCTGAGCTAAAGAGAGAAGGGAAATATTAGAAAGCTTTCGCACTTCCTGGAAGGAGATTCGCTTAAGAGTCTTTCTCTTGTGTTTGGGACTACCTAAGAGGAAGGTCTTCTCCCGGATGAAGAAGGAGAAGAAGCAAGAGAAGCAGAATCCGAGTAAGAAGCAGCAGAAGCTGAAGGTTAATAAGCTGAAGTATAAGTTGTGGTGGGATAAGAATCGACGTAGACTTTGTATCACTGGGGTACCTGCTAAAACCCTTATTGGATAAAAGCTGTTCACTTGCCTACTTATTGTCAATACTTCATTGACTTACTGGTGGTGAACTTTTGGAACTGGATAAAGCCTGATTCTACTCGCTAACTGATTTGGGGATAGAGAAATGGGAATAAGAAAACCCGGCGAAAGACAAAGACTCTAAATATAGCCTCATAAATCGTGGGCCGGATCCACTCATTCTAAAAAGAGAAGGGAATGCGCACCGGCTCGACTCGAATGATTCACTGAGAAAGTAATATAGCTTTTCCGGAGTTCTGCGATTGATTCTGACTCAAATCCATAGGAAAAACTACTTTTTCCCACCCCTGACTCAGCGAAGGATTCTTCCCTTCCACTCCCTCGAATATCAAAGGAGTTTTATTCAGAGACAAAAAGGAAGATTCAGAGCTTTCTCACTAATCAGACGACCTCCAATTCAAAGCATGGGCATCGGGCAAGCCTGATTTAGAAGCTTGATCACATCCCTGGCTCAGTTAAGGAAACTAAACTGCAAGAGTTTCCTTTATTATGTTCTGCCTTGATGAATGGGGGAGGTAGCCGAATTAGGATATCACTACTGGCACGGACTGCGCAGGAAATAGCGTATAGAAAGAGAAAGAGTTCCACCCCTTGACCTGACGGCCGTTAGGTGAGCTCGCGTAATCTTAAGTATCTCAGCGCAACTCAACTCTTCTCCGAATGGCTGTGCGATGGTTGTCGCAATCGCTAGAAACCTCTTTGCTCTGTTATTGTCTGATTTTTGCTTGTCTGATCACACTCGAAATTATCAGAAATTATCGTAGATAAGAAAAAAGTTTTCCCGTTATTCGTGGAGGGGTCGCGGAAGAATTGGGTTCGATTCCCATAGCCCCAATGTGGTGAAAAAGACTGATTCAACGAGATATGCCTTGCCTGCAAGAAGATTTAAAACTTGTCGTCTAATTTCAATAAATGTTCGGAACAGAAAACTTACAATAATACAACGCCGCATTCTCCGAAGATTGAGGAACAAGAAGAAAGATATTAAGAGAAAAATTTATCCGAGAGAAAATCTTAACAGTTACATCCAATCACAAACTACACGAAAGTTGTCCCTTTTTTATGGGGATTTACCCATCACAGAGATGCACAGAGGAACAGAACGAACTTCATATATCCCTTTTCTACTCAATTCAGAAACAAGATCGGATGTTATTCCGGTTCGTCTCCATTTTAGTAAAACTATTCCTCAAGCAAGGCAGCCGATAAGTCATCGAAGGGTTTGTGTGAATAATAGAATGGTAAGCATTACTCATTTGAAAGTGTCCCACGGTGATATAATATCTTTTCAAGAAAATGACGCAAGAATTCGCGGTGAAGAAATAAGGAGATCCTTCTATATCGAAATATCAGTTGATAAAATCATAGGCAAATTCCTGGATCACCCGGTAAGAAAGTGGAGAAAAACCAAAACAGAATGGTTCCACCTACTCAAAAGTAAGAGGGGATGCCGCCTACTACTAAAATCCCGGTTTTTGCAACAGTTGCGTTCTTCTATGAAAAAAGAAGACTTAGAAAGAACAAAGAAGTTTGGATCCGAAAAAGTATGCTTAGACAGTTCTTTCACTGAGCACAACAGAATGAAGAGAAATTTGTATCATTTAAAATCCCTATTCTTTTCTTCGAAAAGGAACGAGAAAAACCGAAATCTTTCTACTCGAATAAGAAGTCCTATAGTTTACAACTCTGATTTATATAGTAATTTGATCTATTGCTCCGCATCCCCCCATCAGTTTACTATGAAGAGAAGAATCAAAAGGATCGAACTACCTACTCATTATTCGGAGGTGAATCATAGAACACTAAAAGCTGTAGTATCTTATGGACCTAACATAGGTCATATCCCTCACGACATAAGATTGAAAGATTTAAACCTTCCTCTTCGGAGCGAAAACGGACGTGGCCAAAACATATAAAGATCGGCGTAGTCGCTCATAGGGACATATCTATCCGGATAGAGGATAGTCTAGATCGATTCATAGATACATATAGATAGGTATCTCCGTAGATAGAGATAAAGATAGGGATCCATCTAGATCTTGATTCATTATTTCCATTTTTTGTTTTTCTGATTGATTGCCTTTTTTTCATCCTTCTTAACTTTATTTTTGACTATTTTGAATCGAATCCTATTAAATAAATATAAAAGTGGTATACCGTTTGTTGAATTGTGAATCGAATCGTCTCTTGCAAGACATGCGAAAAAAAGTTTGTGTTCCGTGACTGGCCTTTCTCTTGTTGTTGTCGAGCTTTACTTCTTTATTTCTTTCTCCCATGCTTGGTCAACAACCAAGAAAAGTGTTCTTCAGTTGGACTAACCCAACCTAAGACAAGTCTTCCTCATGGGGAGCAGAGCAGTCAAAGAAGAAAGCAAAGCAAATGAAGTTTCAGGTTACGGATAATCAACAATTAGAAAATAAAAAAATGCTTTTCAGACGTTTCTTTCGTTTTCTTATCTCCGAGATTTATATAAAATATAATGAATATCTAATTAATGGGCTATTTGGACTCTTTCTTCTATATATTTGGTCGCACAATATGATAATTCAAATTGCATTGGCAATGGATTGGTGGATTCCCCATAAACTGGTTATCGGTTGGGATGGGATAAGTTTAACTCCTATATCTAACCCCAAATCCGAACCTAATTCTATATCTATATATATATTATATATAATAATTTTTATGTATCACTTTCTATCTTATAAATATAGAATATCTTCCTGGTTGCGGGATATTTTAAATGACAATAAAGACTCTGATTTTATTTTTGTTTTTTTTAAAAGAATTTTTAGTGCTTTCATATTATTTAACCTTTGGCATTTTTTTTTATTGATATTAGTAATGACTAATATTTGGGGTTGCGGTTTACACATTGTTTATGTTTTGGGATCGAACGATGTCAGTCTTTTTCCCTTTGATGAATAGCAAGAGCTATAGGGGAAGGAAAGGTTGCCGGGTATCTCCGTAGATAGAGATAAAGATAGGAATCCATCTAGATCTTGATTCATTATTTCCATTTTTTGTTTTTCTGATTGATTGCCTTTTTTTGACGACAAGTTTTAAATCTTAATGCAGGCAAGGAAATTAAAATTATTACTTGTTGGGTCAGAGCGTAGACGAGCGAGCAGAGCCCAGGAAACAGGGGAGCCTGTCATAGAGCAGTCGACTAGAAGTAGAAGACTGCTGGCCTGAGAAAAGACGGCCTCCCACGGGAAACATGGAAAATTTCTCTTCTTTCTTTTTTATTTCGGGTTTCTTTATTTTCTTTTTTCAGGGGCCCAGAACGCTAAAAGGTAGGGGAGAAGCCAACCGAACCTCTAATCGACCTGAACACATAAAAAATTCTCGGCGTCGAGAAAGA